GATTTTACCACGTGTAGATATAGAATTAAACTGGAATTGACGAATAACCAAGACTCGTATTAGTGTTTATTAGTGCATAATAGAAATCTAAATGGGGCGTGGCCAAGTGGTAAGGCAACGGGTTTTGGTCCCGCTATTCGGAGGTTCGAATCCTTCCGTCCCAGAGCACCCGGAAAACAATTGCTTTTTTGAGCAAGACTCTGTTTAAGAGTGAAGTAGTGGATAGAATATGATTCTTGTTTCTTATTTTTACTGATTGTTCTCTGAATCATATTTTTTTGCAAACTCAATTGTGTTCCAATGATACAGAGATGTAACTTAATCTAGTATCTAGTTGTGATCCAGGTCAGATGGGAACATAGATCCACACCTGTTTGACTATAAAAAAATAGTAGGACGACGTATCATTATCATTGTATGCCCATACCTCTCCTATTCATATTGAATATTGAATGCAGTTAATTACTCAGAAATTAGGTACCATACAAATATTTTTTTATTTTGATGGTCCTTGACCTACGAAGGAACAACCCCTATATTCCCTATCTTTTATTCCCTCTCCCTTAAACTTAAATGATGTAGCCAAATTATTAATTCTCTTTGTCTTTGGATTTTAAAATAGGAAGGAGAGTAGTTTCTTGGTACTAATTTGAATTAAATCAAGGGGATTAAGCCATTGAGTGTTGGGGTAAAATAAAAAATAGGAATAACGCCTTAATATCAATCATATGGACCCTTTTTTTTATGGTTGATCATCCCCAGCATTCCCCTAGCATTGGGGGGGTTCGATAGAACTTTATCGGTACTCGTTTTTATATATTTATCTGTCTGAATCTCATTAACAAACGATCAAGTAAATTACATATGTAACAGATCCATATTTCTTTGAACCGTGTTTTTAGGCATTTTTGTGTTTGGATCGACTAAAAATAGTTCTAAATCGTTGTAACATTTGAGGCGAGAGGTCGTTCATACATTCTATTAAATTTGATTTATTTTCTGGAAAGGTTACAAAAGTTAGAGAAAACTTTACATATGGTATGTATTATTATCATTCTATTTCAGTAACAACGGTGGTTTTATTTTATTTTTGTCAAAAAGATTTGTGATCCCTTAAATTTGACTAGTCAATTATAGAATATCCAGAATTTAATTACTTCCAGTGACAATTGTTCAGTTTATCTGATAAAGATAAATATGGGATTAATAAATTATTGCTGAGACGTTTTCAGAAAATAGCTACCCATCCATATACAAGGACAAAAGTAAAGTATAGATTCTTAATTTACCGATCGAACCAATGACTATTCATGATTCCATAATTGAATCAATTACATACTGGTTCCAAACTAGAGGAATGTTATGGTAAAACTTCGTTTGAAACGATGTGGTAGAAAGCAACGTGCGACTTGAAGGACATGATCAGCTGTGGATGTAAGAATCCACCATTTTATTAAGAATAAAAGTGCTCTTGGCTCGACATCCTTTGTTCTGTTCGACTCGAACCCACCCGTTTTTTTCTTGGGTTGTAATGTAAAAGGTAACATAGTATATGATATGATGGAGCTCGAGTAGAAAGTATGGATTCATTTCTCAAGGGCAAGGGTCTAGGGTTAGTGTCAATGAATAAGTTTGAACAACTTCGTAAGTATAGCTTCGATATAGAAATCGAACGGATTCAATTCTAGAAAGTTTCAAATCCGAAAGGGAAATTTTTTGGACTTGGTAAAACTTTTTCAATCAAAAGTGTAACACACGCGAATCAACCGTTCTGATGATTCTTTGATAGAAAGAAATCACAAAAAAAGGTATGTTGCTGCCATTTTGAAAGGATTAAGGATCACCGAAGTAATGTCTAAACCCAATGATTCAAATAAAAGATACAGGATCCTGGAACAAGTAAACACCTTTTTTCATTGTCTCAACAACTAAATCTGAAGAATAAAAAAAACAGATTCTAAACGAGATAAGAAAGGGACTAGAGACCACTCAAAAAATGAAACGGCTTAAGGATTTTCTTTGAGCTATTTGAGAGTTATCCCACTTGAGTTATGAGTACAATTTTTTGCTTTCCTAAACGAAAAAAAAATACTTTAATCATTGATTTGATGATTTTATGGATCTATTTGCCGTTATAATTCTATATATAGATATAGACATAACTTCAAATCCTTTTTTCTCGAGCCGTACGAGGAGAAAACTTCTTATACGTTTCTAGGGGGGGTATTTTCATCTATCCCAATGGGCGGTCTATCGAATCATTGCAATTGATGTTCGATCCCGAAGAGAAGGGCGAGATCTTCGGAAAGTTGGTTTTTATGATCCGATAAAGAATCAAACTTATTCAAATGTTCCTGCTATTCTCTATTTTCTTGAAAAAGGGGCTCAACCTACAGGAACTGTTCATGATATTTCAAAGAAGGCAGAGGTTTTTAAGGAACTTCGCTTTAATCAAACGAAATTCAAGTAATTAAATACAAACAAATAGTATAACTTTTTC